ATCCAATTTCTACCTATTATTATGATATTACGATCCAATGGGGTACCAAAAAAAGAAATGGGTTCGAAATTGGATCTCCTCTCTATGAATGAGATAAAGACAGAATAACCAGAAGTAGTATAGAGTTTCCTTTTTTTTTAACACACTCAATTTCATGTTCAAAAAAGAATTCGCGGATTCTTTTTGGTAGTCAGTGGAATTTATAGAAATAGAATATGATTGAATTGCGTAATATAAATATAAAATATAATAAGAATAGTATTTATTGTATTTATTTTATTAAGTATATGCTGATACGGCTATCCATTTTATCCATATATCACATCTTTTATTGTAATTTCACTTGGGACAACGTGAGTCACACTCCATCAAAATTTGTATTTTCTATTCAATATATTCAATGAAAAATTGAAACAGGAGGATTCTCTATAGGGATATGTACATAAGAGAGAGATCCGGTTTGGTATCTGGGTAACAATTTCTGTTCTGGGGTTTACATATACACATATATGTTATTATAATTGAAATTGAAAAGGATTGATTATTGAAAAAAAAATGAATACTGATTAGTCATAAATCAATTTGATTTTCTTTTGCCATTCAATGAAACAAAATTTCATTGGAGATAAAAATGGAAGAATCGTTCGCTAATTCAAAGTAAATTGTTAATGGTTCCAATTTGTCCTGAATTTTGCAGTCTGTGACCGGAAATCCATTTTTTCTACTCTCAATAGAAAAGGGAAGGGATGTTTTTAAGCGATGTATATTTTAAGATACAATCAATCGAAGAGAAGAATCTAAACTAGATCCAATAAAAAACAGGAATTCATTTTTAAAAAAGGATAAGTACAATGGTATTCAAGATAAAAAAAGGAATGAGTAATAGAATTAGAATATAGATAATATTTTTATCCATTTTGCACCGAATTTGGCGGCATGGCCAAGTGGTAAGGCGGGGGACTGCAAATCCTTTATCCCCAGTTCAAATCCGGGTGTCGCCTGATCAACAAAAGATTTTTGATTTCTTTCCTATCTTGTGCCGATCTAATTCGACGAATTCTTGCGGAACAAGAAGCAGAGGCAAAGGACTAAGTGGGCGCGTCAATACAATACTCGATTTTGATAACCCATGGCGTAGGTTTTATAAAAGACTGTCATTTTTTTTTTCTCAAAATTTAGGTGTAGCCCAAATCGGTATCAATAGGGATGAAGCAACTCTCACTTATTAATTTAATGATTGACTCTCACCATTTATTTGATTCAATTGAAAAATCAAATAAATGGTGAGAGTCAATTCCGGGATTCAGAACTAAGGTCGGAAATCTCGGTATCCAAAGGCTCCTAAGGGACACTCTGTTTTTGCTACTAGAATTGAAGAAGAGATTATACGAAAGACTATAACAACAAGATCTCTTAAATTACCCTTATTCAAAGTAGTGTCTCGTGACTCCGTCTGGTATTAAAAGAGTAAAGGTTAAAGTTGAAAAAAAGAATGTATTAATTAATAGTGGTGGTGGGTTCTCCTGATTCTTTCACAGAAGGAAAGACAGTAAGCTTAGATCAAATAGGAAATAGAGGTATCTGATAGATAGTTATCTATCGTGATGGTATATTTTTATGCTTTTTGCTTAGTAAGGAAAGGCATTAATATCAAAACAAACAATAGGTCTTACTATTCTTACATGCTCCATATAGAAGCATTCCTTTGCTATTTCCAAGGAGAAGGCGTGTGTATCATCGTATTTGTACTAAATGCTTCCTGATTTTACCAGAAACCCTAAAATATAGAAACTTGTTACGAGTGTATTCATTGAATTGGTTCATCAATAAATAGTCTTACCTATTTTGACTCTGCGCCATTGATTCTGCTATGATTATTAATCAATAATAGAATAATTCCTTCATAGAAATAGGGGACATAATTCACATGGATATAGTAAGTCTTGCTTGGGCTGCTTTAATGGTAGTCTTTACATTTTCCCTTTCACTTGTAGTATGGGGAAGGAGTGGACTCTAGGGCTGGGCACTACTAATTGCTCAATCGAACCGTATCAATTCTTTATTGATCATTTTGCGAAGCCCTAAAAAAAGAAAAATGTCTTCCAAATTGTACTGGAATACAGTAATGAATGATTACCATAATTGTATTTCGAAACTCAAATCTACGCATGATAGGCGATTTTTTCCAACCTAATTTTTCCTAAATATTCTATTTTAGTGAATCAGCTCTTATCATAATTATGGATATTACAATAAGAAAAACTAATACTCTTTTTTTTTCTTTATTTATTTTCCTTTTTCTTTTACCTTTCTAAAAGAAAGTCGTTCTGCTATTATGACAATACCTATTTTCTTTCTATCGGAAACGAAGCGATTAGTGATTGGCCAAGGAGATCCGACACATAATAAAATTAGATCTTTCTTCTGTTGAGCGATCCACATATCACACATTTAACATTTGTTTTAGACTACTAGAAAAGTTTTTATGCTTTTTTTGATTCATCTCATGTTTATGTTTAAGCATGAAAAATGGACAGGGTCTGCTCTACTCCTTTTACAAATCCGAAGAAGTTACTGTATAACTTAACTCCGCGGATCATCCGTTAATTGTTCAATCAATGACTTCTTGAGATGGGAAATCAAACTAAAAGAAATAGAGTGCTATCTATATGTACATCTAATATATGTACATACATATTGTAATTTGATCTATATATAATAATAATAAAAACAATACTATAGCTGGTGTGGTAGAAAGAACTATATATATAGTTCTTTCTACCACACCAGCTTAGATACTTACTACGATACTTCTGATTCCAGCCTAATCATTTCATTTAAGATTTAGAGTTTGAATCCCTTTCTTTCATTTCTTGAATCATCGATAAGAACTAATAATAATTCAAGTTTCATTCAAATTAATCATTTTGGCTGACTGTTTTTACATAGATGATAAGTAAAAAAGCAGTAGGAACTAGAATGAACAGTGCAGTAGCAATAAGTGCGAGAATATTGACTTCCATAATCTAATCTTCTTTTGTTTCGCAATAACTCGGGATCTAATCCCATAGAGATGAGAAATTTGACTCCTGCAAATGCAACGGGATTAATTGCATCCCGATGATACTGAATCAGATCAATATTATGAATAACAATTTCTGATCTATCAAATAAATTCATCGTCGAAAATTCAATAATTAATATAGTAGTAGTATAACATAGAAAGGAAAGATCTTTTATCATACTAAATCAAAAATGATATTTTTGATTTGATCAGAAATACACATCAATCATTAGATTTTCATACCCTTTTTCCACTTTTTCTTTTCTATAACCTATTAGCTATCTTCCTTATACAACTTCCCTACTTAATACATATATATACATAGAATTATGTACATAAAATTATGAGGTATCATATGACTGGTATTGTCTGTGTCATACACAGATACAAACAGTATAAGTGAGATGGAAAAAGAAAGGATTAAGTATAAAAAAGAAAATATTCGAACAAAAAATACTGAATATAGCAATACTACCGATTAATCGACATATGTCTCTCCCTTATCAATCAGTACTAGGGAAAGAACTAGGAAAAGAAATGGAAATTCCCATATTTATCTTGCGAAACAAAAGAAAAAAATGCCCCTCCCCGCACCGGGGATTCGATTCGGCTCCCCCCCCTTCCCTTTCGCGAAAAATAGAGAAATGAATTGAGAAATTCATCGGATCCTAGTTCGGGACTGACGGGGCTCGAACCCGCAGCTTCCGCCTTGACAGGGCGGTGCTCTGACCAATTGAACTACAATCCCAGCAAGGTGTATAGCATACATATTCTTATGGTTTCATAAGAATTGTCATGTTGTAACGTAACAGATACACGAATGATATAGTGATATCATATCCACATAAACACGGGCTTTAGCGAGAGTGCCGCGGATTATTAGTAACTAGTGATTCTTTTTTTTTATTGTTAAAAGTGGATAATCAACCTTTCAATGAGATGAGAAAAAAATATAAATAGAGCAAAAAAATTGACCCTTTTCCTTCATTTCTACAGATCAAGCATTTCTTTTCTGTAGGACAAATTGGTTATATTATACTCATGGAGCGGTGATTTTTTGGGCCGAGCTGGATTTGAACCAGCGTAGACATGTCGCCAACGAATTTACAGTCCGTCCCCATTAACCGCTCGGGCATCGACCCAGGAAGAATTCATTATAGGCTTATTGATAATCCATGATCAACTTCCTTTTGTAGTACCCTACCCCCAGGGGAAGTCGAATCCCCGTTGCCTCCTTGAAAGAGAGATGTCCTAAACCACTAGACGATGGGGGCATATCCGCCCGACCGTCATCATACTATGATGATAGTATCAACAGTTTTTTGGAATTGTCAATATAATCTAATGGTATGGCTAGATCCGAAGAGTCTTTCTATGTTATGATTCTATAGAATCATAACATTTTTGGGGGGGTTGATGCTTCATGAATGAAGCATCCCATACTATTCGATATAACGAAAGGAAGTATAGGATTCCTTCAGTTCAGGCAATGGTTAGCCGGACAGAAAAAAGGGGTAGGGGAGGTAAAACCCCATTTAGTTGCATTTAATTTATTTTCTTCCATTTTCACTCATTGCTTCCTTTATCGTTGAGATACAATAGAATATGCCTATCACTATCTCGCACTAAGCCAGAAAATTCAAAAACGAGAAAAATTTGACCTAGAAAGTGGGTCAAATTTTTTGTCTATTATGAGTCTACTACATATATGTATATATGCAGTAGACTCATAATAGAAAATGGCTAATTCATGAATTGAATAGGGCCCTTTTAACTCAGTGGTAGAGTAACGCCATGGTAAGGCGTAAGTCATCGGTTCAAATCCGATAAAGGGCTTTTTCATGAAAATCAAGTCTTAGTCTTCTTTTTTTTTTCAGCGGATAATACGGATAGTGTTAATATTAAAAAAATGTAAGTGGACCTGACCCCTTGAATC